TTTCGATGCAGTAATTCACCCTAATCCATTAAATGAAAGATTTCGATTTTATTTGGTTCGAATAATGATAAAGAAAATGGAAGGGAAAAACGAATTTACAAAAGGCGGGATTCCTAAAAAAATGCATTGATTCTTGAATCCGATTCAATCTAATGGTTTACGTTATAGAAGAAAGACATGTATATGTGATATTAGATATTGACTGGTTCTCTATCAACTAAAGATATATTTCATTTGCCACACTCGCAGGTGTGGGTTCCAATAGAAGTCCTTTCGTATCGTTATGGCTATGAATTGGCTGAATAAAGAGATGAAATCATGAAAAGATGGAAGAATTGAAATAAGAGTTCGGAACCAAGAAATGGAAGAACGGAAGTTCTATGGATTTACAAAAACTCTGTGGATAGAAACGAAAAAAGAGATATCGAAGTCCTTCTGATGATTCAATAATATTATTACTTAACTGAAATTCGAAGTTCTTAGTTCCTTCGACTGGATGAATCCTATTGATGGAATAATTAAGTCATAATTCATTGGTTGATTGTATCATTAACCATTTCTTTTTGTTGGTACGAGGAACTTATCATGAATCCACTGATTTCTGCTGCTTCCGTTATTGCTGCTGGATTGGCCGTAGGGCTTGCTTCTATTGGACCTGGAGTTGGTCAAGGGACTGCTGCGGGTCAAGCCGTAGAGGGTATCGCGAGACAGCCCGAGGCAGAGGGAAAAATACGAGGTACTCTATTGCTTAGTCTAGCTTTTATGGAAGCTTTAACGATTTATGGATTGGTTGTAGCATTAGCCCTTTTATTTGCGAATCCTTTTGTTTAATTGTTTCTATCTTAGAAATAGGAAAAATACCTATTTTCCTATTTTATTTCCTTGCACTTGTGATTTTCTTTTTCAAATTAGATCAAGATTTCACCCCTACAATTCCTTATTCGTTGAGAAAATAACCTAAGGGAAGGGCGGATTTGCAGATGAGGAATTAGCATACCGACTCGCTTTCATCCTTCCCGTTCGTAGTTCAAGGGAAACTCTTTTTTTAGGAGGTGTTGCAACAATCAAGGGGTAGTTGATACTTTCTAACTCGAATCTTTTTTTGACTCGATTTCAAAAAAAAAAAACGAAAAGAATAAATAAAAAAGAGGGTCAAGGTGATAGAAAAAGAACTCTGGTCGATTTTTGAGTCTATCTATAAGAGGAGATTATATGAAAAATGGAACCGACTCTTTCGTTTCTTTGGGCCACTGGCCATCTGCCGGGAGTTTCGGATTTAATACCGATATTTTAGCAACAAATCCAATAAATCTAAGTGTAGTGATTGGTGTATTGATCTTTTTTGGAAAGGGAGTGTGTGTGAGTTGTTTATTTCAAGAATAGGCTGAATCCAATCAGCTGTACCCCCTTCCATCCTAACTAGGAAAAAGGGTACATGATCTCGCGAATTACTTCTTAAGAAATTCGATGTAAGAACCGCAGCATTTCGTGATTAATTGGCAAATCCACTTTGATTCTCTAGCAACCAATAATGTGGGGCTCTTAAGATGGTTAAAGCAAAGCGTTTGAAGTCTAGACGCAGCATGGTACTCTTTCGACCACTATGTTAATAGAGAGATGGTTTTCAAATGAATATTTTATCGATAGAGAACACTCATCTCAATAAAATGATTTGAACCACTTATGCTAAAAAGGGGCGTTTTCCCTCTTTTGTCCAATGCTGAATCGACGACCTATATCTTATGTATAAGGAACAAGAATTCTTTGGATTTGAACTGAAGAAAAAAAAGAAACAACTTTGCTGACAATTCCATATTTTGAATTTTGTCAGAAGAGTCCTCCAAGTATTTTGGTTTTGCATTCGATTCGTTTTTTTATTTCTTTTGGACTATGAATAAAGAAGAGAGGATAGGCTCATTACATTCATCAAAAAGCTATGAGAATTGACCCCAAGTAATTGAGCGTGAGAGCCAAATGAATCGAAAGATTCATGTTTGGTTCGGGAAGGGATTATGGAAGTTTTAAAATGAACGGAAAGATAATCTACTTTCATTAAGTGATTTATTAGATAATCGAAAACAGAGGATCTTGAATACTATTCGAAATTCCGAAGAACTGCGTGAGGGGGCCATTGAGCAGCTGGAAAAAGCCCGGGCCCGTTTACGGAAAGTGGAAATGGAAGCAGATCAGTATCGGGTGAATGGATACTCCGAGATAGAGCGGGAAAAATCGAATTTGATTAATTCCACTTATAAGACTTTGGAACAATTAGAAAATTACAAAAATGAAACGATTCAGTTTGAACAGCAAAGGGCGATTAATCAAGTCCGACAACGGGTTTTCCAACAAGCCTTACAAGGAGCTCTAGGAACTCTGAATAGTTGTTTGAACAACGAGTTACATTTACGTACCATTAGTGCCAATATTGACATGTTAGGAGCAATGAAAGAAATAACTGATTAGTCTTTCTACTATATATAGGCATTATTTTTTTCTTTTC